CTATTAATAGATAGGAACACATTCCAACCAATTCCCAAAAAAAATAAATTTGTATCAAATTTGAACTAGTAACTAATCCTAACATGGAAGTACTAAAAAAACTCATATAAGCAAAAAACCTCAAGTATCCTTGATCGTGAACCATATAATTATCACTATAAACAAGAACCATGATTCCAACAGTAGTGATTAACATTGACATAATAGAAGTCAGTGAATCAATCAAGCAGCCGAATTCTAAAGAAAAATCATTATCGAGTGTCCAAGACCATACATATTGGTGGATAGAATTGCTATTTATTTGTTGAATAGACAGATTAGTTGAAAAAATCATGACTATACTTAACAATAAAATACTTGGAAAAGCCCACACACGACGAAGATTTTTTGTTGCTGTCGGAAAAAGAAGAAGTCCCACTCCTATTAATATAGGAACTGGAAGTGGAACGAAAGGTAAAATCCACCCATATTGATATGTCTGTTGCATAAAAAAAATTTAAATTCATAATTAATTCTTTCCGATTTATCGGACCTTACTTCTTTTGAAAGGAGTCAATAAAAAAATGAAAATATGCACTAATTTAAATATAAAAAAATAGAATTTTTTAGTTATTCTTTTTCTTTCTAAATTTCTTCTAAATATTGAAAATATTCAAATCAAGAAGTTACAATCGGTCAAATCATACAAAAGATAAAGACTAATAATGAGTCTCCTTCCAATTTGGAAATTAAAATCAAATTTCGACAAGTTACTAACAATATTCTAAATATTCTTTTTGTTTTTTATTTTTTTAGAAAAAAATGATCTAGAAAGGTGCAAATTTTTTTAAACAATAGATGTCTTTCACATCCAGTTATACCAATAAGCAATCTCTTAATTTTTTTTTAATGGCAGTTCCGAAAAAACGTACTTCTGGGTCAAAAAAGCGTATTCGTAAAAATTTTTGGAAAAGGAAAGGCTATTCGGCAGCGTTAAAGGCGTTTTCTTTAGGGAAATCTCTTTCTACCGGGACTTCAAAAAGTTTTTTTATGCGACAAACAAATAAAATAAAAAAAAAATAAGTTATTTAGAAATAAAGCAGAACACCCTAGAAAAATCTAAATTGAGCTAACTCAAAAATTGAACCCTTCCGCTTCAAAAATCAAATCCCCCAATTCCATTTCCTGTTGAATTAATCAATAGGAAATGGAATTTTTCTGTTTACTTTGACTGAATTCAAACAAAGTGTGTTTTTTTGTCAAAAAACACAAGATACTCGATTTGATTTTTAATACTACTTTCTTACTTTTGGATTTTCTCTAAATTCTTATAGAGAGCTCATATATCTCTCGCCATCAATTCACACAAAAACACTTAGTGAAAATATTTTGGATAAATAGGTGTGAATTTTGAATAATCTAAAATTGGTTCTTTTTTGTTCATTGATAAAGTGGATTTTTTGGTTGCATTGTTCTAAATGAAAATCAAAACGGTTCATTTTTTATTTTAAAAAAATGTTTATTTGGCGCGTAGGTTTTATCCCTTAATTCATAGCAGGACTTTCTGGTTTTACAAGAGTTCAAGTCGAGAAGAGTCAGAGTCTAAAATACACAATAAAATTAAAACCCTAAACTAAAATACTGAACCCTCAAGGACATATTTAAACATATTTTTATTCATCGATTTGAATCTTTCCTAAAAAATATTGCACCCAGTTGAATTCTTAAATCTAGACGATTGCTTATTCATAGGCTATTATGAGGTCAAGACAAGCCGCTATGGTGAAATTGGTAGACACGCTGCTCTTAGGAAGCAGTGCTAGAGCATCTCGGTTCGAGTCCGAGTGGCGGCATGCCATCTCCTAAAAAAATAAAATAGATCTTATAATGAATAATGAATTCAAATGCCGATTTCAATTTTATAATTTTTAGAATTAAGGAAGTTTTAAATGATATTTTCAACTTTAGAGCATATATTAACTCATATTTCTTTTTCGATCGTTTCAATTCTAATTACAATTCATTTGATAACCTTTTTTGTCGATGAAATCAAAAGATTATATGATTCATCCGAAAGGGGCATGATAATGACCTTTTTGTGTATAACAGGATTATTAATTTCTCGTTGGATTTATTCAAAACATTTTCCACTAAGTAATTTATCCGAATCGTTAATCTTTCTTTCGTGGAATTTTTCCTTTATTTATATAATTCCGTATTTCAAAAAAAATCAAAACTTTCTAAGCATAATAATAGGTCCAAGTGCTATTTTTTCCCAGGGTTTTGCTACCTCGGGTCTTTTAACTGAAATACACGAATCCACAATATTAGTACCCGCTCTTCAATCTGAGTGGTTAATAATGCACGTAAGTATGATGATATTAGGATATGTAGCCCTTTTATGTGGATCATTATTATCAATATCACTTCTAGTCATTTCAGTTAGAAAAAAGAGAACTTTTTTTTCTACGAGTAATTGTTTATTAAATTTAAATCAGTCATTTTTCCTTAGTAAAGTTCAATATACGAATGAAGGAAAAAATGTTTTACAAAAAACTTCTTTTTTTTATCCAAGGAATTATTATAAGTCACAATTGATTCAACAATTGGATTATTGGAGTTATCGAGTTATTAGTCTAGGATTTCTCTTTTTAACGATAGGAATTCTTTCTGGAGCAGTATGGGCTAACGAAGCATGGGGATCCTATTGGAGTTGGGACCCAAAAGAAACTTGGGCCTTTATTACTTGGATCATATTTGCAATTTATTTGCATACTCAAACAAATTTAAAATTGAAGGGTATAAATTCAGCAATTGTAGCCTTTATTGGATTTCTTGTAATTTGGATATGCTATTTTGGAGTAAATCTATTAGGAATAGGGTTGCACAGTTATGGTTCATTTACATTAACATCTAATTAAATTTAAATTCAAAAGAAGGTTCTTTCCACTTACCAATAGGAATAGAAAAGCATACAACGTATATCAGATAAAAACTTTGTGTGAACTATCGAAAGTCCCACGAATCAAAGTCGCGGGACTCTCGAAAATTCAAATTCATTTTTCGTACTTAACACAAGAGAGGAAAAGCCTTCCTTTTGTCATTGTGCAACGAACCTTTTTGTAAATGATAAGATTTTTTCGTTTTTTTTTTTTATGAATATTCATAAAAAAACTATCTATAAAAATAATTAGACAGAATAACTTCAACCTTTTCAACCGATAGTGAAAGAACAAAATCGGGATACACGCCGATACCGAGTACGGGTAAAAAAATAGAGATCGAAAGGAATAACTCTCGCGGCCCAGAATCAAAAAAAGAAGAGTTTTGGCCGTTAAATATCTTATATCCATAGAACATCTGGCGTAACATAGATAATAAATAAATAGGGGTTAATATCATTCCAATTGCCATTACAAAAGTAATTAGTATTTTTGTCATTAAAAGAAATTTTGGACTAGTAATTAGCCCGAAAAAGACTATTAATTCGGCAACAAAACCACTCATACCTGGTAATGCAAGAGAGGCCATCGAAAAACTACTGAACATCATGAACATTTTTGGCATTGGGATTGCTATTCCACCCATTTCGTCAAGATAAAGAAGACGTATTCTATCATAAGTTGTTCCAGCCAAGAAAAAAAGCGCAGCACCGATAAATCCATGAGATATTATTTGTAAAAGGGCTCCGTTAAGCCCCATATCCGTGATAGAACCAATTCCTATAATAATGAAACCCATATGAGATACAGAGGAATAGGCTATTCTTTTTTTTAAATTCCGTTGACCAAGAGATGTTAAAGCTGCATAGATTATTTGGATTGAACCCACTATTATCAACCAAGGAGAAAATAGAGAATGAGCATGAGGAAATAATTCCATATTGATCCGAATTAATCCATACGCTCCCATTTTTAATAAAATTCCGGCTAGAAGCATACAAGTACTATAATGCGCTTCTCCGTGGGTATCTGGTAACCATGTATGTAGGGGTATGATTGGTAATTTGACAGCAAAAGCAAGAAAAAACCCAATATAAAATAATATTTCCAAAGCCACAGGATAGGATTGATTAGCCAATATTTCAAAATTGAATGTTGGTTCAGTAGAACTATATAAACCAATACCCAAAACTCCCATTAAAAGAAAAATAGAACCCCCTGCCGTGTACAAAATAAATTTTGTAGCCGAATACAGACGCTTTTTTCCTCCCCACATGGATACAAGTAGATAAACCGGAATTAATTCTAACTCCCACATGAGAAAAAAAAGTAAAAGATCTCGAGAAGAAAATAATCCTATTTGTCCACTGTACATTGCTAACATCAAGAAATGAAATACTCGAGATTCTCGAGTAATTGGCCAAGCCGCTAAAGTAGCTAAAGTAGTGATGAATCCCGTCAGTAAAATAGGTCCTATAGAGAGTCCATCTATTCCTAATCTCCAATGAAAATCCAAAAAACGGATCCATTTATAATCCTCCATTAGTTGGATTAATGATTCGTCTGGGTGAAAATGATAGCAGAATGCATAAGTCGTTAGAAGAAGTTCTAAGATACATATACAAATAGTATACCATCGGATTACTCTATTTCCCTTATGCGGAAGAAAAAAAATGAAGCAACCCGCAAATATTGGCAAAACCGCAATTATTGTTAAACAAGGAAAATGATTCGTGGTAAAGACAAGATACGCTTGGGCCAAAAAAATCCGTGCTCAATTTAATTTGATTTTGAGCACGGATTTTGTCGGTAAAAAAAAAAATGGATTCAAGTAGAGTTTTAGTTTTATAGAATGTATCAATAAGCTAGACCCATACTGCGGGTTGTTTCATGCCATAAATAAACCCGAACACTCAAAAAATCCGTTGGACAGGCGGATTCACACCTCTTACAACCAACACAGTCTTCGGTCCTTGGGGCAGAAGCGATTTGTTTAGCTTTACATCCATCCCAAGGTATCATTTCTAATACATCAGTGGGGCACGCCCGGACACATTGGGTACATCCTATACATGTATCATAAATCTTTACTGAATGTGACATTGGATCTATACATTTTGAACGTCATGAATTTTCGATCTAGTAAACTAATTTATATAATGAATCCTATAGTTAGATACTAGACGAATCAACGAGTGATCATAATTAATTTACTTCCGGGTTGATTTCTGAAAAAGAGCCAGAATACTTTGATTTCTTGTGTTTTTGCAACCACGATCATACCTTACCCGTATTAAATCTATAAATTTGAATTTTTTTTTCAAAATATTCAAATTTCCACGGATCCAATGAATACTATTTATTCAACAAGTTTGATTGGTTAATACGAGTGGATTTTCTGTTACGATAAATTGATGAAACAATAGCCGGTCCAATAGCTGCTTCAGCGGCTGCAATAGTTATAACAAAAATTGAAAAAATGTCTCCTTTTAATTGACGATTGTCAAAAATATCAGAAAATGTTACAAAATTGATATTAACTGAATTTAATATAAGTTCAAGGCACATAAGAGCTCTAACCATATTTCGACTTGTGATTAATCCATAGATACCAACAGAAAATAAATAGGCACTCAAAACAAGTATATGTTCGAGCATCATTAATCAACTCCTTATTAATATCAATTTTAATTCCTTTTAATCTGAACAATAATTCAATAGATTCGATTCTAACAAATATGAAACAGGGAAATCGATTGGTAATAGATCCATATAAACCAAAAACTTTACTATTCTATTTTTTAAACAGTAATTCAAATTAACGAATTATACCTTTTATGTTTGTGTTAATTCTATTTGAATTACTCGTTTTAAAGATTTCTTATTGACGAGCTATAGAAATAGCACCTATTAAAGCGACTAAAAGGATTATTGAAATGAGTTCAAATGGAAGAAAAAAATCCGTTACTAAATGAATTCCAATTTGTTGACTATTACTTATCAAATCTTGTTCTAAAATCTGATTTGATTTTGTAGTCCAAATGATCCCATACCAGGCTGTATCTGGAATAGTAGTAATTAGTGAAATAAAAAGACTTGTACAAACCATTGAAGTAACTCCATCCCCAACGGTCCAAAGATGAAAATCTTTGTAATATTCTGAACCATTCATAAACATCACAGCAAAAAGGATTAAAACATTTATAGCTCCTACATAAATAAGGAGCTGCGCAGCAGCTACAAAATAAGAGTTTGATAGAATATAGAATAGGGAAATACAAAAAAGAACCAATCCCAACGAAAAGGCCGAATATATTGGATTCGGAAGTAATACTACTGCCAGACTTCCTAATATAAGACCCGGTCCTAGAAAGACTAAAAGAAAATCATGTATCGGTCCAGGTAAATCCATTTGATTTTATTAAAAAAATCGAAATATTTCATGTCGTTGTTGACCTGACCAGGGAAAAATAAATTATCCTTCTTTTTAAGATAATTTCTTAATTGAATTTGAATGAATGGGGATGATTTGGATTGATGTAAATACAGGATTACTTTTATTTATTCTCGAAAGCAAAGGTTAAAACTTGATTTTTAGATTATTAAATTCAAATTAGTTGAATAGAAGTTCATTTTAAATAAAAATAAAGCCACAACCCTCACCAACCAACTGTTCTTTTGTATTGACTAAGCAAAAACCTCATTCCTTTAATTCCAAAAGCTATTTTTTTTTGTTTTTGTAAATGTTTTGTGAATCGAGAGTTTTATACATTGTTTAGTCGAGGTAAATTCGAAGAAATTGTTCGAATTGTGTAATCTTCAATTATTGATACCGGTAACCGACCTAAAGCAATTTGATTATAATTCAATTCATGACGATTATAAGTAGAAAGCTCATATTCTTCGGACATTGATAAACAATTTGTTGGACAATACTCAACACAATTACCACAAAATATACAAATTCCAAAATCAATACTGTAATTAAGTAATCGTTTCTTTCGAATATCAGTTTGCAACTTCCAATCTACAACGGGTAGATCTATAGGACATACACGAACACATACTTCACAAGCAATGCATTTATCAAATTCAAAGTGGATTCGGCCTCGGAAACGTTCTAATGTAATCAATTTTTCGTAGGGGTATTGAATAGTTACAGGTAAACGATTCGCATGTGACAAGGTAATCATGAAACCTTGACCAATGTACCTGGCAGCTCGTATTGTTTGTTGACCAGAATTCAAGAACCGAGTTAGCATAGGGAACATATCTGAATATCTATAAATAATTTTACTCGTTTCTTTCTCTTGTTTGAGACAAGTTACGAAGAATAGAATATTCTATTCCTTTACAGTGAAAGGAGTTGGAAGGAAGTTGTTAATAATAGATTACCTAAAGAAATAGGTAAAAGAAATTTCCATCCAAGGTTTAATAGCTGATCCATTCTTAGTCTTGGTAAAGTCCATCTTGTTGCAATAGAAATGAACAAGAATAAATAAGTTTTAGCCAGTGTAATAAAGATACCGATTATTGTTCCAAAAACCTTCCCTCTTTTATTTATGTCAACTAACTCAGGACAAAAAAGGTTTGGAATAGAAAGATTCCAACCCCCCAAGTAAAGAACTGTTACAAATAACGAAGAAACTAGTAGATTTAGATACGAAGCAACATAAAATAAACCAAATTTTATACCTGAATATTCGGTTTGATAACCAGCTACTAATTCTTCTTCTGCTTCTGGTAAATCAAAAGGCAATCTCTCACACTCGGCTAGAGAAGAAATTAGAAAAATGATAAACCCTATAGGTTGACGCCACAAATTCCACCCCCAAAAACCATATTTGGATTGTGTTTCAACTATATCAACTGTACTTAAACTGTTAGATAATCATAGTCGACAATAACATCACTGTTCCCATCGCTATTACAGAACCGTACTTGAGATTTTCACCTCATACGGCTCCTCATAGGTCACAACTCAATCTAAGAACCCTTCAACTTTATTTATCTTGAGGTGGTTGTTTGTTGATGGGTTTGTAGGATCGATAGAGAGTCAAACTCTTATTCTAAGGCCTAGAATTAGACCAATGGAATTCTGTCTGCTAGATTTATAAAAAAAAAAAGTGCTTCTGAATTGATCTCATAAAAAAAAATTTCATTTTTCTTTTTTGATTAAAAACTTTATCCTTGAATGAAAAAATACTTTTTAAAGGACTATCACATAGATATTTCAACCTATCTTTTTCTCATTTTCGATTACGAAAAAAAAAATGAAATATTACATAACAAGAAAAAATTTCGTTCCTATTCTCCTTTCTCAGAAAAAGAGGCATTTTCTGCATTATCAAAAATAAAAGATTTATTCGTTTTGATAGTTATTTACTTAATAGGTGGACAGGAACATACTCTGGGTTGAAATCATGGGGAGTACTTCTTAATCATTTCTACCAACTTAAAGCCCCAATTCGAATTACTTTTCTATAAAGAAATATCCTATTGGATAATTTATAATTTACAGAATCTCCATTACTAATCCTTTGTGTATCTTGGTCTTCCTAACCATCCACTCATTTTTTTAATCTCTCATTAGGGTAATACATCTATGGTAATAGTATAGAAAAAACCCATACAAGTGATCTTTTAAACCCGCTTCAAGCCATGATGATTAATCAGCCAATCTTGGGGTAAAAAGCCTTGACTACTTATGTTTACTTTCACTTAATTCTTGTACATAGGAAATGAGATTGAATTCTTTTAACAGCAAATTTGTAAGCCGTTTTATTTCACTCATATAACTATCTGGTTTAATTCATCAACCCAGCAATGAATAAAAAAATAGATATTCCAATCATTTCACTTTCTTCTTAGAAAGAAAAAAGGGGGGGGTTATGTCTCACCGAATCACACGTAGAGATATTGCTAATACACATAGAGTTAATGGTATTTCATAACTAATTGATTGAGCAGCCGCCCTTAATCCACCTAAAAAGGAATATTTATTATTTGATCCATATCCTGACATAAGCAATCCAACGGGAGCAAGACTTGAAACGGCGATCCATAAAAAAATACCAATACTAAGATCGGCTAGAATAAATCGATAGCTAAAAGGAATTATTGAATAACTTAGTAAGATGGATATGACTGCTATGGATGGACCAATACTAAATAAACGAGTATCTCCTCTAGATGGAAGGAGATTTTCTTTGAAAAGTAGTTTTGTACCATCTGCTAAAGCTTGAAGAATTCCCAAAGGCCCCGCGTATTCAGGTCCAATACGTTGCTGTATCCCTGCAGATATTTCTCTTTCTAACCAAACAATTACTAGTACACCCAGTGTGATTCCTAATACAAGAATGAAAATAGGGACAAGCATCCATATGATCCCATAAACCTCTTTTAAGGATTCCAATCTGGAAAAAGAATGGATAGCCTCTATTTCTGTTATATTAATTATCATTTCAACGATCAACTTCTCCCATAATGATATCTATACTACCTAGTATCGTCATAATATCAGCCAATTTCATTCTTTTAACTAACTGCGGAAGAATTTGCAAGTTGATAAACCCCGGCGGTCGGATTTTCCATCTCCAAGGAAAAACACTCTGATCTCCGATCAGAAAAATTCCCAATTCTCCTTTTGGTGCTTCGACTCTTACATAAAGTTCTTGCTTAGACAATTCAAAAGTAGGAGAAGGTTTTTTACTAATAAATCGATATTCAAAATCATACCATTCAGGATCTTTTATTCGACCAAAGCGCCGGCTTTCTAAATTCTCATAGGGCCCCCCTGGAATTCCTTCCAGGGCCTGTTGGATAATTTTTATGGATTCCGTCATTTCACTGATTCGTACTAAATAACGAGCTAATGAATCCCCTTCTTTTTGCCATTTAATCTCCCAATCAAATTCGTCATAACACTCATAACGATCAACCTTACGAAGATCCCATTGTATTCCGGAAGCTCGTAGCATTGGTCCTGATAAACCCCAATTTAGTGCTTCTTCTCCGCCAATAATACCTACGCCTTCAACCCGTTCTAAAAAAATAGGATTTCGCGTAATAAGCTTTTGATATTCAGCAACCCCGGTTAAAAAATAATCGCAAAAATCCAAACACTTATCTATCCAGCCATGAGGTAGATCAGCAGCGACTCCTCCGATACGAAAATAATTATGCATCATGCGCATACCGGTAGCAGCCTCGAATAGGTCATATATTAATTCTCGTTCTCGAAAAATATAGAAAAAGGGGGTCTGTGCCCCAATATCTGCCATAAAAGGGCCAAGCCATAACAAATGGGAAGCGATACGACTTAACTCCAGCATAATAGTTCTAATATAGCTAGCCCTTTTAGGTACTTGAATATTTCCTAGCTGTTCAGGTCCATTTACGGTTATTGCTTCTGTAAACATAGTAGCTAAATAATCCCAACGTGTTACATAAGGCAAATATTGTATAATTGTTCGATTTTCCGCAATTTTCTCCATTCCTCTATGTAAATAACCTAATATAGGTTCACAGTTAATAACATCTTCACCATCGAGAGTAACGATCAGTCGAAGAACACCATGCATTGATGGGTGGTGAGGACCCATATTGACTATCATGAGGTCGTTTCTTGTAGTTGGTATAATCATAAGTTTTTCCCGAGTCAGTCTTCCATGCATTGCTGAAAGTAAAAAGAAGTTCATCCGAATTTAAACGACTAAGCTCATCAAATAGCATCATGCTTCAAATTAACGAGTTTTTTTTCTCGAATACCCAACTCATCAATTAATTCTTTATAGCGTCCTCTATTTCTTTTTGACAAATAGGTTAGTACTTGTTGACGTTTTCCCAAAATTTTTCGCAAACCTCTCTGGGATGAAAAATCTTTCTTGTGCAATTCCAGATGTGAAGTAAGTCTCCTTATCTTAGTGGTGAAACTGAATACTTGAAATTCAACAGACCCTCTATTTTCTTCGTTTTCTTTTTGATAAATAATCGAAATAACTGCATTTTTTACCATAAAAAAGTTCCCCCTTCCCTTTATACAGATATGGATTTTACCGATCAGTAATAATAATGCCAGTAATTTGTACTTAATTTGTATGTGGTATATACAAGAATTTAATCGAAATAACTCCTAATTTTCTGAATTCAAACTAATCAATCGAATTTGAAATTGGATTTAGACAGGAATAGAAAAAAATTGGTACATTTTCGCAGCTAAAAATTAGACCTAAAATTAAGAAGTTTCTGTTGATTCATTTCGAGATCTGATTGAGATATTATTCATGTTGGATACTAGAAACAGATGTGAGACAAGAAAAGTGTATATTTGTTTACTTTCATCCACCCTATATCTAGATATATATATAGGGTATATTTAATACAGAGTCTAGGATATATAGAAAAAGTGTATTATTCACAGAATTTTAATCGCGGATACAGATGTATTCTTAATAGATTGAAACGACTGCCATTATTGGTATCAAACCAATAACGATTCATACAAGCTAAATCTTCTAATCGATAATTAGGCCAAAGAAAGAGTTTTAATTTCATTAATTGATTTTTCTCTCTATCAAGATGGTTATTATCATGTAAAACTTGGCTGCTGTTTTTTACATTTTTTCCGTTCCAAAATACTGTATTTCTATCTATATAAATTCTATTCTTTGAATTGAAATAAATGAAAATTCTCACTTTTCTACGATGTTTAAACGATAAAATATTTTCCGGAACAAGTAAATCAAAGTGATTTTTGCTTCTATTTTCAATTTTTCTTTGATGTGGTGAAATGGTTTCATCAAAATTTTTCCTAGAAACATATCTTTGTTCTTGATATTTTTGATTAACTTGATACTTATTCTTATGAAGCAACGAAATACCTATGGTTTGGTACATAATAAATTGTCCATCTTTTTTTCCAGACAGGCGAAGTGGTTCTATAACCAATATCCCCCTCTTCATCAATTCTGAAAGAGTGATTTTATTTTGAGTCAGTATTACATCCAAACTAATTTCTCTCTTTTGAACGGAGGGTGTAATAATATAGCTTGGATCTATCAGTTTAAGCAGGAGGCAATATATCTTGATATTATTGATCATTTTTTGATTCAAAGTTGCGTCCCATTTCAATTGAAAAACCAAATAACGTTTCAGGAATAATTTTAGTTCTGCTTCTGTATTGCTTTTGTATTGTTTTTTATTTTTCTCTCTTTTCATGTCTGAGCTTGCATAAATTTCTTCAATATCTTTTTGTTGTGAGAGAACGGATCCACGATTTCCTCGGTTTATGAATTCTTTTTCTTCTTTACTTCGATGCTTTTTATTTGATGTTATCAACAAAATTTCCTTTTCGTTAATCTTTTTATTTTCACTACTATTTAAATTTAAAAGAAGTAATTCGCTTGGTATAAACCAAGGTTTCATTTTATATATTTTATAAAGTAACACAAATTCTGGGAAGAGCCAAAATTCCAGATTTAGTATGGGGCGCTTTAGCTTTTTTTCATTCATTCCCATCCAATCACAAAAAATTTTGTGGGTGTTTTGTGAATTGGTTTCTGGAATCATAAGATAAAAAATATCTTTTTTAGAAATTATTTGAGAGTTGTTAGTACGAATTTGAGCATTTTGATTCCTATTGGTATCAATTCTGATCCAGGCCTCAATATCGGCTTTTTGTCTAAGATAAAAATTGAAAATTTTCCAATCAAAATATTTTCTATCAGCAGGTTTTTCCATATACGGAAAATCAATCTGCTCTAATTGAATAGGGATATTCTTCAGTATATCAAAAAGGTCTTTTTGAGGCCTGTTATAAGTATAAGAAATTCCCTGGTTCTTATTTCCTTGAACGGAAGATCTATAAAAAAAGCATTCCGTTTTATTTTCAGAATTAATAAATTTATATGAGAAAAGATTATATCTATAGTGTTTTCGAAAATTCTCTTTTTCATTATAAAATAAATAAACTTCAGATTTTTTTTTGGAACCTACTAATCGGTCTTTTTCATATGAATGTCGTTTGCTTAAATTTTTTTTTTTAGCTATACAATGCTGACGGACCCTATTTCGCTTTTTTTCTGGTATTAATCTAGACCATCTGATCTGAGATAAATGGTATTGATAATGCCCCTTTAACCAGTTTTTCCATTGATTCGTTTCATAACTCGGAAGTTTTTTTTTTACTAATTTCGAATGAATCATTCCTTGCTTTTCAAAAGAATCCTTTATTTTAGGCTTAAGAAAAGGGGGGATTCTTTGATATTGAATAAGAAATCTTACCGAGTTACTTATTTGGGTTTGTGATAATTTGTAAAATACATATGCCTGTGACACGTAGGATAAGTCATAAAAAATATGTGAATTTTCTTTAATATTACCAAGTGACTTTTTTATAGCCGAAATAAACGTAATTGGAGTTTTCTTTTTTTTATTAATTCTTTCTTGTTTTCTTTCATTATTATAAATCGATTTATCAATCATTTTTTTTGTTAATTTAAGCAAAAGTTCTGTAGTTATTCTGGGAATATTAATGATAGATAAAAGTAGAGCTGTATAGATTCTTTCAATGAATATTTTAAAAAAAGGGAGTAATTTACAGATTAATCGAGCATTTCTTCTTTTTAATATTTGCCAATTTTTGAATCTTTTAGCATTATAACTTGTTTTGTTAGGAATAAGATTATTTATTCTTGGAGTTACTTTTTTTTTCTCTTTTGAGATTTTTTCTATTTGATTTCGAATTGTATTTGTTCTATCAGTAATATCCTTCGTTTTTTTCGTCAATGGAAAATTTGTACAATTCGGAGATGCAATTTGACTAACTGATTCGCGAATTATCTGATTATTTATCATGGAATCTTTTTCTTCTTTAATTTCGCTCGATTTATATACTTCTATTTCTCTTAATCTAAATAACAAAATTGAATTGACTTTTGAAAGTTCTTTTATTATTTTTTTTATAAAATGAATACCCTTGATAACCCATTTTGTTTTTTCTTTTGAAACTCTTGGAACTCGCAAAGATTTCTTTTTACACTTTGCAATTATTTTTTTTAATACCTTTAAAGGGTTAAAAGGGGAAGGACTTTTTTGAGGCGGACCAAAAGGAAGTTCCGTTTCCATTCCCAAAATTGTTAAAAAACAAAAATTCTTTTTTTCTTTTTGCTTTTTCATTAGATCTTTCTGAGAGGATCGTAGTTTCGATTTTCGCGAAGGTTTGAAACGGAAAGGAAACACGATTCTTATCTGAATACCGTCTGTCAGCCACTTTTTTGGAAATTCTGTTTCGGATAATGGAACACCACTGTAGGTACATTTAAGATGTATCTCTCTATTCCATTTGTGGAAATCCTCAACCCATTGAGGAGGTTGCAATTGGAGTATACGGCCAATATTTTTCGAAATTATTAATGAAGGTAATAGAATATTTTTTCTAAAAATAGATTGAGTTAGTAACATGCAACCTCTTATTACTTGCGCAAGTGGAATGCTATCCCAAGTCTCTGCTATCGCTATTCGAGCTTTTTCCTTTCTTTTGGCCTTTTCTTTTTTTTCTTCTCTTTTTATTTTTTCTTTTCTATACTCTATTTTTTTGAATGCTTCTCCTTTACCCACCCAATTTCTAAAAATTAGTTTAATCAATCCGGAGAGCTCAAAAGAGAAAAGAGGGGGGTTTTTTAATCTTTCAAAAAAAAGAGGGGAATGCGCATTTGCTTGAAACAACTTTGAAATAACTATTTTACGCCTTTGAGCTCGCATAGAACCTTTAATTATACCTCGCCGAAAGTTCGATTGTTGTGAATAACGGATCAAAGTAACTTCCTCTATTTGATCGGAGATATTAGTATCTATAGTATTAGAATCATTATTCCCCTTGGTAGCAGCAAAAATCACTACACGTTTGCCTTTTCTTGAACGAATTTGATGGTCTACTGGCATGCCTTCTTGAAAATCTCTTGATTGTTGTTCTATATTAGTAATTAATTTGTATGACCGTCGAGGTATTTCTTTACTGATTTCTTGGATTCTAATCGAGTTTCTACTAATTTTTTGACCATTAGCATCACTTACAATT